CTATGAGGAAAAAAGAAAATTGAGGAACCCGCGAATATCGGCAAAACAACAAGTATTGTTAACCAAGGAAAATAACTCGTGATAAAGACAAGATATGTTTTGACCAGAAAAGCCCGTGCTCGAAATAATAAATTTTATCGAGTACGGGCTTTTGTCGGTAAAGAGGAATCAAATGATTCAAGTGGAGTTTTTTGTAACGTATCAATAAGATAGACCCATGCTGCGAGTTGTTTCATGCCATAAATAAACACGGACACTCAAAAAATCTGTTGGGCAGGCGGATTCACATCTCTTACAACCTACACAGTCCTCGGTTCTTGGTGCGGAAGCAATTTGCTTAGCTTTACATCCGTCCCAAGGTATCATTTCCAATACATCTGTGGGGCAGGCTCGTACACATTGAGTACACCCTATACATGTATCATAAATTTTTACTGAATGTGACATTGGATCTATAAATTCCAGTTTTGAGCATAAAAAATTTTCGATCTGGTAAAATAAAATTAGTAGTAAATGAATCATACATTTACATTTATATTGTAGGCACCAGACGAAGCAGTGGTTTATCAAAATTTTAAGAATCAATATATTTCTAAATCTGTTCATGAGAAAAGTCCAAGAGACTTTGATTTCTCTTTCAACAACCATGATCATGCGAGTTGCGCATGTGAATTCAAATTGACCACCAAATTGGTCAATATTTCAATATTAATTCAAAGTATTTATTCAATATGAAAATATTTATTATTCAATAGTAAATTAATTCAATACTAAATATATTAATATATATATATTTAATAATATATTTATATATTTATAATATAATAATAATAATAATAATAAAAATAAATTAATTAAAATAAATTAAAATAATAAAATTATAATAAAAAAAATAATAAATAAGTATATTAATTATTATATAAGATATTATATAATAATATGATAATTATAATAAAATTATTAATAATAACATATTAATTCTAATAAAATTAGATTAGAATAAATTTAAATACATATATAAATTTATTTTTTTAATATTATATTATTAAATATTTAATATAATAGAATATCTAATAGATTAATATCTATGTGATATTACATATCTTATGATCATAACTAATTATTCAACAAATTCGATTGATTGATACGAGTTGATTTTCTGTTACGATGGATTGATGAAACAATAGCTAACCCAATAGCTGCTTCAGCAGCCGCAACAGCTATAACAAAGATTGAGAAAATGTCGCCTTTTAATTGGCGACTATCAAATATATCAGAAAATGTTACGAGATTGATATTAACCGAATTGAGTATAAGTTCAAGACACATAAGTGCTCTAACCATCTTTCGACTTGTGATCAATCCATAGATACCGATAGAGAATAAATAGACACTCAAAAAAAGTACATGCTCGAACATCATTGACTAACTCCTTATCAATCTCGATTCATTTCAATATGAACAACAATTCAACCGATTCGATTGATTAGAATAGAACGATTACAGAATAAAAGAAGGTATTGGCAATAGATAGGTTTAATTAAAAGCCTTATAAAAACCTTAAACCTTTCCATTTATTTTATTTATTTAGAATTTATAAATCTTATAATTTATAAATCTTAGAATTTAATTCTAAGTATTTATTATTGACGAGCCATAGTAATTGCACCTATCAAGGAAACTAAAAGAATTATGGAAATGAGTTCAAACGGAAGATAAAAATCTGTTGATAAATGAATCCCAATTTGTTGAATGTTACTTATTAGGTCCTGTTCTATAATCTGGCTTGATCTTGTAGTCCAAAAAATTCCGTACCATGACGTATCTGGGATAATAGTAATTAGTGAAAAAAGAATACTTGTACAAACCAGTGAAGTGACTCCATCTCCAATGGTCCAAAAATAGGAATCATTGGAATATTCTGAACCATTCATGAACATTACAGCAAATATGATTAAGACATTTATGGCTCCAACATAAATAAGGAGCTGTGCGGCAGCTACAAAATAGGAATTCGATAGAATATAGAATAAGGATATACAAACAAGAACCAATCCCAACGAAAAGGCAGAAAAAATGGGATTGGTAAATAATACTACTCCCAGACCTCCTAATACAAGAACTGATCCAAAAAATACTACAAGAATATCATGTATTGGTCCAGGTAAATCCATTATAAAAATGATAAATTAATAAATAAGTCGAAATATTTCATGACCTTACTGAATGGTGCAGAAAAGGAAAAGGGGTTACCCCTTTTTTTCTTGTATATGGTACATTCCTAATTGAATTAAAACTTTTTTATATGTATTAATGTAGATATAGATAAAATTCTCGAGAAAAGAGTAACGGGGATTGTATATTTCGAAATCATCACGAAAAATAGATTCTCAGTTTAAATCAAAGAATAATTCTCAACAATATTAGTTATTATTTGTAGTTACTGACCAAACAAAACAAAAAAGCTTGGGTCTTTTATATCAAAACAAAATCTTAGTAATTGGTAATCGTTCTTGAATCAAAGGGGTTATCTTTGTCTATTTTGATTTGAGTCGAATTCATAACTGTTTGAATTGTGTAATCTCCAATTATTGACATTGGTAACCGACCCAAAGCAATTTGATTATAATTCAATTCGTGACGATCAGAAGTAGAAAGTTCATATTCTTCAGTCATTGATAAGCAGTTTGTTGGACAATACTCGACACAATTACCACAAAATATACAGACCCCAAAATCAATACTATAATTAAGCAATTGTTTTTTTTTAATATCTCTTTCAAATCTCCAATCAACAACGGGTAGATCTATCGGGCATACACGAACACATACTTCACAAGCAATACATTTATCAAATTCAAAGTGGATTCGACCACGGAAACGCTCTGATGTGATCGATTTTTCATAAGGATATTGAATAGTTATAGGTAAACGATTTGTGTGAGATAAGGTAATTACGAAACTTTGACCAATATACCTTGCAGCTCGTATTGTTTGTTGACTATAATTCATGAACCCAGTCACCATAGAGAACATATTGTAAATATCCAGGAAAAAATGGATGTTTCTTTCTCTTGTTTGAAAGAGGTTATGAATCTGGAATATCGTTATCGTATTTTCTTATTTATAGTGAAACAAGTTGGGAAGAAGTTGTCAATAATAGATTACCTAAAGAAATAGGTAAAAGAAATTTCCATCCAAGATTTAATAGTTGGTCCATTCTTATCCTAGGCAAAGTCCATCTTGTTGTGATAGGAATGAACAGAAACAAATAAGCTTTAGCTAATGTAATAAAGATACCAATTGTCATTCCAAAAACTCCGGCCATTTTATTTATTCCGAAAAGTTCAGGAATGGATATGTACGGAATAGAAAAATTCCACCCACCTAAGTAAAGAACTGTTACAAATAATGAAGAAAGTAATAGATTTAGGTAAGAAGCAATATAAAATAAACCAAATTTGATACCTGAATATTCGGTTTGATAACCTGCTACTAATTCCTCCTCTGCTTCCGGTAAATCAAACGGCAATCTCTCACATTCGGCTAGAGAAGAAATTAGAAAAACAATAAACCCTATAGGTTGACGCCACAGATTCCACCCCCAAAAACCATATTTTGACTGTGCTTCAACTATATCAACTGTACTTGAACTATTAGATAATCATAGTCGATAATAACATCACTGTTCCCATCGCTATTACAAAACCGTACATGAAACTTCAGCTTCATACGGCTTCTCTATGGCCACAAATAAATGTAAGGACTGGTTCGGTATTTTCGCCCTCTTTGGAGGATAGATCGAATAAAGATACATCGGAGAGTCCCAAATTAGACCAATGGAATTCTGTCCGCTAGAATAAGAAAAAAAGTGCTTTCGAATTGATCTCATCCTTATAATGATAATTTTTCTTTGTTCGGTAATAACTTAATCTTTCAATAAAATATTCGTTATCAATATATATATATATAGGCATTAGTTCATGAATCATGATAAGAATTCCGTATGTATGAATACGGATATAGGAAAGAAAGAATAAATAAAGATCCTTTTTTTATTTTATAAAAATTTTTATTCATTCATTCGATTATTGCATTCCATTTCTTTTGTTCCTGTTCTTCTGTCTCAGAAGAAGGTATTTAGAAAAAAAAAATAAAGGATTAATTCGTTCTTGATAGTCATTTCTTTAATCAGTGAATAGGAGCATACTCGAGATCGGAATCGTAGGGAGGTACTTCTTGATCATTTCTACCAACTTAAAGCCCTTATTATGATTCGTTTTATGCAGAAATATCTCTTTTTTTGATACCTTACATTATCCCCATTACTAATCCTTTGTGTACCTTGGTGTTCCTAACTGTCCACCGATTTTTGATTGATCCCCGGTATGTTAATACATACAAGGCAGTAGTGGAAACTCCATACAGTTGATCTTTTGCACCCGCTTCAAGATATGATGACTAATCAAAGAATCTCAATCTTGGGGTAAACAGTTTACGCTGCTTATGTTTACTTTAACTTCATTCTTGTACATAGGGAATGAGATTTTCTCTTCTTACTGCAAATTTATAAGCTGTTTTGTTTCACTCATATAACTATCTGGTTTAACTCATCGATGAATAAAAAAAATATCTATTCAATACATTCAACCTCTTTTCTTTATTTATTTCTAGGAAAGAGGTAAAAGTTCATGTTCCAACGAATCACACGTAGAGATATTGATAACACACATAGAGTTAATGGTATTTCATAACTAATAGATTGAGCAGCAGCTCGTAGACCACCTGAAAAAGAATATTTATTATTCGATCCATATCCTGACATAAGAAGCCCAATAGGGGCAATACTTGAAATGGTGATCCATAAAAAAACACCTATACTGAGATCACCTAAAACAAGGCGGTACCCAAAAGGAATTACTAAATAACTTAGTAGAATTGATATGACCGCTATAGACGGTCCGACACTAAACAAACGAATATCTCCTCTAGATGGGAGTAGGTCCTCCTTAAAAAGTAATTTAGTCCCATCTGCTAGAGCTTGAAGAATTCCCAACGGACCAGCATATTCAGGCCCAATACGTTGTTGTATCGTTGCAGATATTTCTCTTTCTAACCACACAATTACTAGTACCCCTATTATGATTCCAAATATAAGGGTAAAAATGGATACAAACATCCATATGAGTCCATAGATTTCTTTTATGGATTCCAATGTAGAAAAAGAATTGATAGCTTGTACTTCTCTCGTATCAATTATCATTTCAACGATCAACTTCTCCCATAATAATATCTATACTACCTAGTATCGTCATGATATCAGCCAATTTCATTCTTTTAACTAGCTGAGGAAGAATTTGCAAATTGATGAAACCGGGTGGACGAATTTTCCATCTCCAGGGGAAAATGCTATTATCCCCTATCAAATAAATTCCTAATTCTCCTTTTGGGGCTTCTACTCTGACATAAAGTTCTTGTTTCGACAATTCAAAATTGGGTGAAGGTTTTTTACTAATAAATCTATATTCAAAATCATTCCATTCGGAATTTTTTGCTCTATCAAAGCGTCGGACTTCTAAATTCTCATAGGGACCTCCAGGAATTCCTTCTAGAGCCTGTTGAATAATTTTTATAGATTCCCCCATTTCACCTATTCGTACTAAATAACGAGCTAATGAATCTCCTTCTTTTTGCCATTGGACTTCCCAATCGAATTCATTGTAACACTCATAATGATCAACCTTACGAAGATCCCATTGGATTCCAGAAGCTCGTAACATTGGTCCTGATAAACCCCAATTTATTGCTTCCTCTCCACCAATAATGCCTACTCTTTCAACTCGTTCCAAAAAAATGGGATTCCGTGTAATAAGTTTTTGATATTCAACAACTCCTGTTAAAGAATAATCGCAGAAATCCAAACATTTATCTATCCAGCCATGAGGTAGATCAGCAGCTACTCCTCCGATGCGGAAATAATTATGCATCATTCGCATACCTGTGGCGGCTTCGAATAAATCATATAACAATTCTCTCTCTCTGAAAATATAGAAAAAAGGAGTCTGGGCACCGATATCTGCCATAAAAGGTCCAAGCCATAACAAATGAGAAGCTATACGACTCAGCTCCAGCATAATTACTCTGATATAACTGGCTCTCTGAGGTACTTGAACATTTTCCAATTGTTCTGGTGCATTTACCGTTATTGCCTCTGTGAACATAGTAGCTAAATAATCCCAACGTGTTACATAAGGAAGATATTGTATAATTGTTCGGTTTTCTGCTATTTTTTCCATCCCTCTGTGTAAATATCCCAATATGGGTTCACAATCAATAACATCTTCACCATCGAGAGTAACGATCAGTCGAAGAACACCATGCATTGATGGGTGGTGAGGACCCATATTGACTATCATGAGATCTTTTCTTGTAGCCGGTATAGTCATATTTTTTCTTCCTTAATTCATTATTCCACGAATTCCTCAAAACGAGGTTCATCAAAATGAAAAATCTAATAAAATAACTATTAAAAAAAATTCAAACGATTAAATTAACGAGTTTTTGGCTCCCGAATATCCAACTGATCCATTAATTTCTTATAACGGACTCTATTTTTCTTTGACAAATAAGCCAGGAGCCGTTGACGTTTTCCCAGAATTATTCGTAGACCCCTTTGGGATAAAAAATCTCTTTTGTGCAATTCCAAATGTGAAGTAAGTCTACGTATCTTACTGGTGAAACTTAATACTTGAAATTCAACAGAACCCTTGTTTTCTTCTTTTTCTTCTTGTGAAATAACCGAGATGAATGAATTTTTGATCATAAAAAAAATTTTCTATCTTTTTTTCTTTCCCATGTATTTATTTTACTTTACCGAATCGATCAGGAAAAATCAAAATAATAATCTTTATGCCAGTTATTTCAATCTAGTACACACAAAAATTTTGATTTTTTCCTATTTTCTCTTTCTTTTCTACCCAAATTTTCAATTTGGGTAGAAAAGAAAGAGAAAATACATTTCTACATTCATGGAAGAGAATGATTTCTTTGTACCTAAAAAGATTCTGCCGATTTCGTCCTAGATCCAATTGAGTTGATACGCCATTAGATCCGTGTCATGTACCAGAATGTAATACAGCGTATATGTATATCTTTCGGCTTTCATCTACCGAAAAATATCACAGATATATATGAAATATACTATTAACAAATTCTGAATCGTGGATACATATATATCCTTGACATACTGAAACGATTGCCATTATTGGTATTAAACCAATAGCGATTCATACAAGCTAAATCTTCTAATCGGTAATTGGGCCAAAGAAACAATTTGCATTTAATGAATTTATTTGTATCTGTATTAGTATTAAAATGCTTGTCCTCATTCAAAAATTTTCCAGAGTTTCTTATGTTGTTTTCATTGCAAAATACTGGATTTCTATCCACAAAATTCCAATTACGAGAATTAAAACAAATTAGAATTCTCAATTCTCTACGACGTCTAGGAGATAGAATATTTCCAGGAACAAAGAAATCATAATTACTTTTGTCTCCATCCACAAGCATATTGCCGTGTCTTGCAACGGATTTATCCAAATTCTTCTTATCAACATATCTTTTTTTTATGCATTTTCTGTTAGTTTGGTGCTTCATTTTATCGATCAATGAAATACCTAGGGTTTGATATATAATAAATTTTCCATCCCTTTTTATAGATAAACGAATCGGTTCGATAATCAATACTCCCCTTTTTATCAATTCTGTAAGAGCTAGATGTTTCTGAATTAGCATTACATCCAGATGCATTTCTCCTCTTTGAATCGAGGATATAGCAATTTTCCTTGGATTTATCAGTCTAAGTAGGAGACAATATACCTTGATATTATTGATCATTCTTTGATTCAAGGAGTCATCCCATCTTAATTGAAAAAGGAAATATTTTTTCAGGAAGAAATCTAGTTCTGCTTCCTTCTTTTTCTTGGATTGTTTTTTCTTTTTACCCTTTTTAATGTCTGATCCCGCGTAATTGTCTTCAACATTTTTTTTTTTGTTTTGTTTTCGTATATCTGATCCAAGATTTTCTTGTCCCTGTTGTTCGTTTTTTTCTTGGTTGGAATTTTCTAATTTAAGATATTCTTTTTGATTAGATGATATCTGAAGATTTTTTTTTTTATTTTGATTTATGTTGATGCTTTTATTTTGACTAATATTTTCATAGAAATCAAAATAAAAAAGAAGTAATTTGATTGGTATGATCCATGGTTTAATCTTATATGCATCAAAAAGTGGCACAAATTCTGGGAAGAACCGGGGTTCTAGATTTGATATGGTACGATAAACCTTTTCTTGATTCATTCCCATCCAATCAAAAAAGTGTTTTTTTTGATGGGATGGTTTAATTCCTTGATGAATTGTAAGAGAAAAAATATCTTTTTTTTTCAATTTTTTGATAATTTTGTTTTCAGTCTTAGTATTTTTCTCAATTTTGGTGCTGATATGCGTATTGGTCCAGGTCTCAATGTCGATATTTTTTCTAAGAAAAATATGGAGAATTCTACAATCAAAATATTTTCTATCCAGATTTTTATGTGTAGCAATAATATATTCCTTTTCTAGATAATTACTAATAGCTATACTTACCAATACATAAAATGATTCGGGTTTCAGTGTATTGAAATTGTATGGAATTTCTTGGTCTCCTTTTACTTGTAATGTTGATTCATAAATATATGAGTCCTTCCTATTCCCATAATTCATATATTTATGTGATAAAAGATAATATCTGTAGTGTTTTTTAAATTTTTCTTTTTGACTCGTCAATGAATCCACTGCCACCGCATAGTAATTTTGTTTCATGTAATGAATTAATTGGTCTTTTTCTTTTTTATGTAAATCAAATTTAATTGAGTTTTTATTTTGAATCGTAGAACGTTGGTTGATTCTATTTCGCCATTTTTGAGGTACTAATCGAGACCATTTTGTCTGAGATAAATTGTATTGATAATGGCCTTTTAACCAGTTTTTCCATTCATTTTTTCCAGACTTATAAATTTTCTTTTGCTTTGATTTGGAATCAAATATTCCTCGTGTCATACAATAATCCTTGATTTTATCCTTAATAAAAGAATGGGTCCTGGGATATTGAAGTACAGATCTCAAGTGATACTTGTTAAGTAATTGGGTTTGTGATAATTTGTAAAATACATATGCTTGGGACAAGGAGGATAAATCATAATTATAATAATAAATATTTGAATAATAATAATAAATATTTGAATTATTATTACTGATATTAGTATTATAAAACGAATTTTTTATAGTCGAAATAAAGTTCATTGTATTTTGATCTCTTTCATCAATTCCTTCTCGATTTGTTTCATCGTTGTAAATCGATTTTGTGATAATTTTTTTTGTTGATTCAAAGAAAAATTGTGCATTGATCCTAAAAATAGGAATCATACGTAGAAAGATATCTATGTATATTTTTTCAATGAATGATTTCATAAAAAAATGGAATTTACGTATAAATCGAATCTTTTTTCTTTTAAATATCTGCAAAATATGTTTCTGTGATTCCGATTTTTTATCATCACAAGTTAGAACTATTTTTTTCTTGTCTTTTGTGATTCGTTCTAGTTCTATTTGATTCCTGATTGTGACTGTCCTATCAGCAAGATCCTTTATTTTTTTTTCTATGAGTGAGTAATTTGCCCAATTCATGGATCGAATTCGAATGGTTGATTCGCGAATAATCTTATTATTTATTTTAGAATCTCTTACATTTTCATTCGGTTTATATACTTTTACCTTCCTCAATTCAAATAAGAAAATGGGGTTTACTTTTTCAAGTTCCTTCATTTTTTGTTTTATAACTAGAACTATTTTGATAATCCATCTTTTTTTTTCTTTAAAAACTTTTAGAACGAAAAAAAAATTCTTTTTGACTTTTCTAATTATTTTTCTAATTATTTTTTGGAGTTCTTTATAAATGGGTTCAAAAAAAGAAGGTCCTTTTCGGGGAGAACCAAAAGGAACTTCTGCTTCCATTCCCCAAATTGTTAAAAAACAAAAATTTGCTTTTTTTCCTTTTTTTTTCATTGGATCTCTATGATGAGATCGTATTTTAGATCTTCGCCAAGGTTTAAGAAAGAAAGGAAATAGAATCTTTATCTGAATACCGTCTGTTAACCAATCTTTTGGAAATTCTGTTTCCGATAATTGAACACCGTTATAGGTGCATTTAACGTGCATTTCTTTATTCCATTTCTTCAAATCCTCATACCACTCGGGGAATTGGAATAATAACATACGGCCAATATTTTTAGCTATTATCAATGAAGGCAATACAATGTATTTTCTAAGAAAGGATTGGGTTACTAACATCGAACCTCTTATTGCTTGAGCAAATATAATGTTATCCCAAGTTTCTGATATTGCTATCCGTTCATTTTCCTCTTTTTTCTCCTCGTTTTTTTTTTTCTTTTCTTTTGTCTCTTCCTCCTCAAAATTGGAAATTTTCAATTCCGGTTCTCTCTCGACCGAATTCCTAAAAATGAGATTCATCATTTTAGAGATATCAAAAGAAGAAAAAAAAAATGTTTTGTCTATTCGATCCAAAAAAAGTGGGGAATGCACATTTGCTTGAAACATTTCCCAAGTAACTGTTTTACGTCTTTGAGTACGCATGGATCCTTTTATTATATCCCTACGAAAATCCGATTGTTGCGAGTAGCGTATCAAAGCCACTTCTTCTGCTTGATCACTATTACTAGTATTATTCGTATTAGTAATAGAATTGGTATTATTCTCATTATCAGTATAAATTACCACACGTTTGGCTTTTCTTGAACGAATTTCATGATCTTCCGTCGATTTTTCCTCATTTTCTTCCTCCTGTTCTTCCAGAACATTGGTCAATTTATATGACCATCGAGGAACCTTTTTACTGATTTCTTCTATTCCAATAGATTCATTTCTAGTTGTTGTTTGATCATTTGGATCAATTGTAATTATATCGAATACAAATTTCAAAGATTTTGCTTGACTTTTTGAATCAATTTTTCTTTGTTCTGCCAATAAAGAACAGTCAAAATTGGGTATGAATTCAAAAGAAAATGAAGTTAAGGAATTACCAATATAATTAAAAAATGATTTACCACCATCAAGCGAATTCTTTTGATGTTCAAATTCTCGGAAATTATTAGGAAGTAGCCCGTGGATCTTATTTATCCAAAGACTTTTTATGGAAGATTCCATATAAGGGATTAAATCATTCATGATTGTACGTAAATTCCATTTTTTTATTGCCCCACGGCATGGTCCGCTCAATAAAGGATCATATGTTTTGGTCAAGCATTCTTGTTCATTCTCATGATTGCAAAATCTAGTCCTTTTTTCGAGCATATCTAGAGCAAAAAATCCCTTTTCTTTTTTTAGAGCTTTTATTCGACTTATTAATTCATTGCTCAAGTTGTATTTTTTTTGTTCATTGGTATAAACCCAATAATTATACAGGTCTCCATGGGATAATTTTTTTGTCGTGTACAAAGACATTTTTCGTTCTATCATTTCCGAAAAAGTCGATAAACTAGGTGGATATGTAAAAGATATTTTTTTTTTCCCATTACTTGGACATGTATAAAAAAAATATTGTGACATTTCATTTCGTACAGCATTTTCAAACCGATCATTTTTTATATATCGCAATGGACAATTCCATCGTTTATAATCGAAAAGAAAAGTCACAAGAGGTTTTTCAAACCAGAAATAAGTCTTTTCATTTTTCTCTTCTTTAAGTCTTCCCAATTCCCAATTATCTTGATACCTATCAAGATAAGAATCTTCGTAAACTGGGCTATCTTTATAGCATGTCTCTTTAAAGTGAAAGTGGAATTCCCCCTTTGTTTTTTCCTTTCCATTCACTCGGATCTCTTCCGTTTCATCTATTTTTTCCGGATCTTCCTGTTCTTCCGAACAAAGGGAAGGGTCTTCTTCGGCGGATCCCTCTTGTTCCTGTTTAGTCTCCTTCGTTTCGGAAGTTGTTTCTACATCGCTTTCTTCCTCACTTTCTCCCCTTTCTTCCATTTCTGAGGTTTCTTTCAGTTTCTTAGTGACAATAGGCGACGGCATTCTGCCTAAATAGTAGACACAGGTGATAAATAAGAGAATACTAAAGATTCGAGCCATAGAATTTCTCAATTCTGACACAAGGTACTTATTAGATCGAATAGAATGATTTTGCCGTATCCAGAATAATACCAATCCAACCCATTTCATGAATAAAATGTGACCAATTAACCAACCAACAAAACTACTTGTTACAAATAAAATCTTGTTGTTGCATCGAAACATATAAATGTTGACTAATCTGGCTAACGTTGAACTTGGTAAAATGAAATGGTTGAATAATTGAAAAATTAGATTATTCAGGAATACACATTGAATGCTGAGATTACGCATTGAATTTCTGGTAGTAGATCCATAATAAAAAAAGTTTT